ATCACATTGTTACAATATATATAGAGAAATTATCACAACAACTCTAAAAGAAAATATACATTGGCCCTCGTTTTAGGGGTTTTTCGAGACAACCGTGTATATTAAGGGGGAGGGGGGTTTTTACCGAAAAAATTTTTTCTTTTTTTTTAATTCGTTTAATTTGCAGAACCCGGGGCGATCCTAATAATAATATTATTATGCCAGATAAAGAGGTGAATGTGTTAAAATAGATGAAATGCTTTTTACACTCACTATTATTGGATTTGCTTTCCAAGAGGATTAATGATCATGTTTTTATTACAAGATTGATCGCTAATCAAAAAAACCTAAACGGGCCTTACATGGCGTGACAATTTCTATCCCTCTGAGTTATGGTGAACTTGACAATCTTATTTCATGAATGGTGAGTAATGAGTATTTAATAATGAAGTGTCGAGGATAGCTCAAGTCTAAATCAGTGAACCAGATCAGCCCTTCCGGGGCATAGCTATTTGCTTCATACCCGACCAAAAAACTTAGAGGACTGGAAATCTTGATACGATCAAGGATAATATGTCTTTCAAGGGAGCTAGGGGACTGGAAATCTTGACCGGGACATGAGTGGTATGTCTTTTAAGGGAACTAGGGGATTAGAAATCTTGACCAGGACATGAGTAGTATGTCATTCGAGCATTCACTAAAATGTGAGTTTTTCATTATTAGAGGATTAAGCAATAGTAATACATAAATTAGGGTTAAACGAGGTCTATATGTTATTGAATTGTTGATTATAGGTTAATGAGGATTAAGTCTTTAATGTAATGAGATTAGTGGAACGTCAGTTAATGTGTATTAAGCATAATATGTAATGATGTAGTGGAATGTCTATTAATGAGTATTAAACATAGTATGTAATGGTATATCGGGACGTCAATTAATGAGTATTAAGCATAGTATGTAATGATGTAGTGGAATGTCTATTAATGAGTATTAAGCATAGTATGTAATAGTATAGTGGTATATCAATATATGGGGATATATCATATATATGTCATACTGACGTACATAAACCAATTTTTTTGGTTTTTTTTACGTTTTATGATAGGGATCAGGGGACAGTTTAGGTAGAATCTTGGCTTTGGGAGCCAAGGGCAGAAGTTTAACCCTTCTTTCCCTGATATGTCTTGGGAGGGATTTAAACCCTCGGTCTTCGACTTACAAGGTCGACGCTTTTAAGTTAAGCTACCAAAACTAGTTTAGGCTGAGGATTTTGTTTTCGCATCAGCTAGCGAACGGTATGACAATAAGAAATAGGGAGAAGTAGGAGATTGAGGCGATTTGTCCTACTGTGATGAAGGGTTGTTCTACTGGTTGGCCTCCAATTCAGGTTAAAATAATTGAATTGGCTACGAGGAGTCAGAAGAAGATTTGTGTTAGTGGTCGGAAGATGTTACTTCGTTGTTTAGAGGTGTGGAGTAGAGGAACTAATATAAGGATAAAAATAGAGAATAGGAGGGCTAGGACTCCTCCTAGTTTGTTAGGGATAGAGCGTAGGATTGCGTAGGCGAATAGGAAGTATCATTCGGGTTTAATATGGGGAGGGGTAACGAGTGGGTTTGCTGGGATAAAATTTTCTGCATCTCCTAGTAGGTTGGGTATAAATAGGGCTAATGTAGTTAAGAGAGAGATTATAGCGAAGAAGCCAAGTAGGTCTTTATAAGAGAAGTAGGGGTGAAATGAGATTTTGTCTGCATCAGAATTAATACCTAGAGGGTTGTTAGAACCTGTTTCATGGAGGAAGAGGAGGTGAATAACTGTTAGGGCTAGGATTAGGAATGGTAGTAGGAAGTGAAAGGCGAAGAAGCGTGTAAGGGTGGCATTATCTACTGAGAATCCTCCTCAGATTCATTGTACTAATGTATTTCCGATGTAGGGAAATGCGGATAAGAGATTGGTAATGACTGTAGCTCCTCAGAAGGATATTTGTCCTCATGGTAGGACATAACCAACGAAGGCTGTTGCTATTAGCAGGAAAAGTAGGATTACGCCAATGTTTCATGTTTCTTTGTAAAGGTAAGAACCGTAGTATAATCCTCGAGCAATATGGAGGTAAATACAAATAAAGAACATTGAGGCTCCGTTAGCGTGAATATTGCGGATAAGTCAGCCATAGTTAACATCACGACAAATATGGACAACTGAGGAGAAGGCTATGGAAATATCTGCGGTGTAGTGTATAGCTAGGAAGAGTCCTGTGAGGATTTGGATAATTAAACATAGTCCTAGAAGTGAGCCAAAGTTTCATCATAATGAGATGTTTGATGGGGCGGGTAGGTCTACTAGAGCATGGTTTATGATTTTGAGAAGTGGATGGGTTTTTCGGATATTGGTGGCCATTAGTTCTTGTAGTTGAATATACAACGATAGTTTTTCAAGTTGTTGGTCTTGGTTAAAGTCCAAGTAGGAATAATGGTATATTTTATGTTTGTAATAATAATTGGTTTAATTTTAGGTTTGATGGGTGTAGCGTCTAATCCTTCTCCTTATTATGCTGCTTTAGGTTTAGTTACTGCTGCGGGGGTTGGTTGTGGTTTGTTAGTTGGATATGGTGGGTCTTTTGTGTCGTTAGTTTTATTTTTGATTTATTTAGGAGGGATGTTGGTGGTTTTTGCTTATACTGCAGCTTTAGCTGCGGAACCTTATCCTGAATCATGGGGTGATTGGTCAGTATTGTTGTATGTTGGGTTTTATTTATTAGGACTTTTTGTAGCTAGTAAATATTTTATGGTTGAGGGATGGGGTTTATATTGAACAGGGATAGAGGAGATAAGTAATATGGATATGGTGCGAGGAGATTTTTGGGGTGTTGCTTTGTTGTATTCTAGTGGAGGTTGGATGTTGGTTTTAGGAGGTTGAGTATTATTATTAACTTTGTTTGTAGTGCTGGAATTAACTCGGGGTTTATCTTGGGGTGCTTTGCGGGTAGTTAAATAGAGATGATTATAATAGTTAGGGTTAATGTTAGGAAGAGAAGTGTAAGATAGGTTTTGATAAGTCCTTGTTGTGGTTTGGTAGACAATTTAATAAGGGATGTTTGTTGAATAAGGTTGCTTTTAGGGCCAATTTTTTCGTTTCAGGTTTGGTCAATTAGATGTGTAGAGATGTGTTGGGCTCAGTATAGGCTGGTTTTTGGGAAAAGTCGGTGGATAATGGAGGGAAAATAGCCTAATATGTTGGAGAAGTGGTGAGAGTAGAGTGTGGGGTTAATTTTAAGGTGGGAGTTAGTGAGATTAGTAAGTTCTAGGGCTAGGAGAAGACCTATGATTGTAATTAGTAGGGCAGATAATTTGAGTAGAGGGGATATAGTTATGATTTGGGTTTTTGTTGGGGTAAGGTTAAGGGTAATAATAAATCCTGCAGTGATGCTTCCATAGGCTAGGCGTTTAATTGGATTAATAACTGATAGGTTATTTTCATTAATTGGGGAGAGTGTATTGAATCGGGGATAATTTATTAGTGCGAAGAAGATAAGGCGAAGGCTGTAAATGGCTGTGAAGGATGTTGCTACGAGGGTAAGGATTAGGGCTCAGGCGTTTAAGTGGGAGGTATTTATGGATTCAATGATGGCGTCTTTTGAAAAGAAGCCAGATAGGAATGGTATACCTGTTAGGGCTAGGCTTCCAATTGTCAGAGAAGTTGAGGTAAATGGTAGAAGTTTGTGGAGACCTCCTATTTTTCGAATGTCTTGTTCGTCATTGAGGCTGTGAATAATGGATCCTGAACATAGGAAAAGCATAGCTTTAAAGAAGGCATGAGTGCAGATATGGAGGAAGGCTAGTTGAGGTTGATTAAGGCCAATAGTAACTATTATTAGTCCTAGTTGGCTTGATGTAGAGAAAGCGACAATTTTTTTGATATCATTTTGGGTTAAAGCACATGTGGCTGTGAAGAGGGTGGTGAGTGCTCCTAAACATAGACAAGTTGTAAGGATTAGCTTATTGTCTTGGATGAGGGGGTGGAGGCGGATTAGAAGGAAGATACCTGCTACAACTATTGTGCTTGAATGAAGTAATGCTGATACTGGTGTAGGACCTTCTATAGCTGAGGGTAATCATGGATGTAGACCAAATTGTGCTGATTTTCCAGCTGCAGCTAGTACTAAACCAAGAAGGGGAAGTGTAAGATCTTTGTTTTTTGATAGGATAAAGAGTTGGTGAATTTCTCATGAGTTGAGGTTTGTGGCTAATCAGGTTATACTTAGAATTAGTCCGATATCACCAATTCGGTTATAAATGACGGCTTGTAATGCTGCTGTGTTAGCGTCCGCTCGGCTATATCATCAACCAATGAGGAGAAAGGATATGATTCCGACTCCTTCTCAGCCGATGAATAGCTGGAATATGTTGTTGGCGGTTACTAGAATAATTATTGAGATTAGAAATAATAGAAGATATTTGAAGAATCGGTTTATATTAGGGTCGGAATGTATATATCATAAAGCGAATTCGAGGATAGATCAGGTAACGTATAGGGCTACAGGTGTAAAGATGATTGAGTATAGATCGAATTTGAAGCTTATGTTAATGTCAAATGGGCCTATGTTTATTCAGTTTCAGTTGGTAACGATTGATTCTAAACCTTGGTCGAGAAAAATAAATAAAGGGATTAGGCTAATAAGGAAGGAGATTTTTACAGCGGTTTTTACGTATAGGGATGATCAGTTTGGTTCTAGTTTTTTTGGTATTAGGGAGGTAATTAATGGGAAGGATAGAATAATGAAAATTAAGAGGAAGGATGAGTTAAAGATAATATTCATAGCTCTTGCTTGGAGTTGCACCAAGAGTTTTTGGTTCCTAAGACCAATAGATTACTATTATCTTTCAAGGGCCGAGTGAGCCATGGACTCGAACCATGATAAGAAGAGTTAGCAGGTCTTCATGTCCCAGACCTCTCTCGGTAAATAAAAAGATTTTAACTTTTATTTTTAGAACCACAATCTAATGTTTTGATTAAACTATAAATACAGAATGTTCAACCTCAGATAAGTTCTGGTTTAAGGATTAGTAGTAATACGGGGATGATATGGAGGCTAAGAAGGAGATGTTCTCGTGTATGGGAGGGATTGAGTGAAAGTAGGTGATTAGATACTATTCCTCGTTGGGTTATGAGGAATATGTAAAGGGAATAGGATGCTGTGATTAGTACTCCAGTACCTGTAAGAAGTAAGGTTCAATTAGATCAGTTGAATAATGATGTAATAATGAAGAGTTCTCCTATAAGGTTGGGAGATGGAGGTAAAGCAAGATTGGCAAGGTTAGCGAGAAATCATCAGGTTGCTATTAGTGGAAGAATGATTTGGATTCCTCGAGCTAGGAGTAGGGTTCGGCTGTGGGTACGTTCATAGTTGGTGTTGGCTAAGCAGAATAGGGCTGAGGAGATTAAGCCATGGGCGATTATGAGTGTTGTTGCTCCTGCAAAACTTCATGGAGTTTGAATAAGAATGGCTGCTGCGACTAAACCTATATGGCTGACTGAGGAGTAGGCGATAAGGGATTTTAGGTCTGTTTGTCGTAAGCAAATAGAGCTAGTTATTACAACACCTCAGATAGCTAGGATTAGAAATGGGTAAGCTATTTCTTTGGTGAGGGGATTAAGTATAATAATAATTCGTATTATTCCATAGCCTCCTAGTTTTAGCAATACAGCGGCTAGGATTATAGAGCCAGCGATTGGAGCTTCTACGTGGGCTTTTGGAAGTCAGAGGTGTACACCATAAAGTGGTATTTTGACAAGGAAGGCGATAATGCAAGCAGTTCATCAGAATTTGTCTGCCCATGAGTGAAGATTAATATATTGGGAGTGTTGAATAATGAATATTGAAAGGGAACCAAGGTTGTTTTGTATAGATAGAAGGGCAATAAGTAGGGGAAGGGATCCGATTAAGGTATAAAATAGGAAGTAGGTTCCTGCATTTAGGCGTTCTGTTTGGTTACCCCATCGTGTGATAATAATAAGTGTTGGGATGAGTGTAGCTTCAAATATAATATAAAATAGGACTATTTCTGTTGCGGAAAATGCTATGATAAGAAAGAATTGTAGGGAAATTAGGAGGGAAATATAAGTTCGTTGTCGGGTTAAGGGTTCTGGAGAGATGTGATTTTGGCTAGCTAGGAGTATTAGTGGTAGGAGTCAGCATGTGAGAATAAGTAGAGGGGTAGATAATGGGTCGATGGCTAAAAATTGGTTAGAGGAGTCTCAGCCAATATCTATATTTCATTTAAGTCAAAATAGGGTTGCTGTAGCGATGAGGAGACTATGGGTAGAGATGGTGGTTCATAATCATTTTTTATGGGAAAGTCAGGTGGTGGGAAATAGTATAATTGTTGGGATTAGGATTTTTAACATTGGAGGAGATTAAGGTTTTGTAGTTTATCAGAGCCATGTGAGCGTGAGGTAGCAACTAGAATAGCTAATCCTGTACTAGCTTCACAGGCGGAGAATGTTAGAAGGATTATAGGGATGATGGAGCTGGAAGTGGAGTTAAGTGTTATGGATCAGATGGCAGTAGCGATAAAAAGGGTAAGTATTATACCTTCAAGACATAAGAGGGCGGATAGAAGATGAGAACGGTTAAATGCAAGGCCTATAAGGCCTAAAGTAAATGCTGAGGTGAAGCTAAAATATATAGGAGACATAAGATGTTTATGGATTTTCACCATAATTTGCTAAGCCGAAATTAGCGGTCTTAGTTTGGACTAAACATCTATTCTGCTCATTCAAGTCCTCCTTGAAATCATTCGTAAATGAGGCCTATGGTAAGTAAAATTAAGATAATTGTTGTTCAGAGGAGTGTGGAGAATGGTGTTAATGATTGGTTTCCTCAAGGTAGTGGTAGTAGAAGGGCAATTTCTAGGTCAAATAAAAGAAATAGGATTGCTACTAAGAAAAAACGTAGAGAGAAGGGGAGGCGAGCATTTCCTAATGGGTCAAATCCACATTCGTAAGGGGATAATTTTTCGTTATCTGGATTTAGTGATGGTAACCAAAATGCGATAAAAGCGAGGATTAGGGAAACCAGGGCCGTGGTCGCGACAGATGATATGATGAGGTTCATTACTTTTCCTTGGATTTAAACCAAGATTAAGTAATTGGAAATCACTTATACTAATTTATATTAGAAAAGTAATTATGAGCCTCATCAATAGATGGAAACATAAAGGAATAATCACACTACATCTACGAAGTGTCAATATCATGCTGCAGCTTCAAAGCCGAAGTGATGTTCTGATGTAAAGTGATATTGGATTTGTCGTAATAGACAAATTGCTAGAAATGTTGAACCAATAATAACGTGGAGGCCGTGAAATCCTGTGGCTACGTAGAATGTTGTTCCGTAGACTCCATCGGCGATAGTAAAGGGTGCTTCATAATATTCTATAGCTTGGAGAGATGTAAAGTAAACTCCTAGAATAATAGTTAGGGTGAGGGCTTGAATTGCTTCTTTTCGGTTACCTTCTATTAAGCTGTGATGAGCTCAAGTTACAGTTACTCCTGAAGCCAGGAGCACTGCGGTGTTTAGAAGTGGGACTTCGAATGGATCTAAGGGATAGATTCCTGTTGGTGGTCAGCACCCTCCTAATTCAGGAGTAGGTGCAAGACTAGAATGGTAAAAGGCTCAGAAGAAGCCTAAAAAGAAGAAAACTTCTGATGTAATAAATAAGATTATTCCGTAACGAAGACCTTTTTGTACGGGAGGAGTGTGATGGCCTTGAAATGTGCCTTCTCGAATAACATCACGTCATCATTGGATTATTGTTAGAAGAAGGAGGATTAGTCCTAGATAGAGGAGAATAAGTGAGTGGAAATGGAATCAGATAGCTAAACCTGATGTTATAAGAAGGGCAGCGGTAGCTCCTGTAAGTGGTCATGGACTAGGGTCAACTATATGATATGCATGTGCTTGGTGAGCCATTATACATTTTCTTGTAAATATAAGCTTAGTAAAAGAACAAATACATATGCTTGGATTATTGCTACAGCAACTTCTAAAATTGTAAGTAAGAATAAGATTGTAGAAGTTAGTAGGGCTACGGTTGGTATAATAGTTAGGAGAACGAATGCTGCAGTAGCAATTAATTGTATTAATAGGTGACCTGCTGTTAAGTTAGCGGTTAATCGAACACCTAGGGCTAGTGGTCGGATAAATAAGCTAATAGTTTCAATAATAATAAGGATTGGGATTAGAGGAGTTGGTGTTCCTTCTGGTAGGAAATGTCCTAATGCGATTGTAGGCTGATTTAGTATACCAATTAGTACGGTAGTGAGTCACAATGGAAGAGCAAATGCTATGTTTAGGGAGAGTTGTGTTGTTGGAGTAAATGTATATGGAAGGAGGCCTAGGAGGTTGATAGTAATTAAAAATAGTATTAGGGCTGTGAATAAAACAGCTCATTTATGTCCTCCAAGGTTAATTGGTTGTATAAGTTGATAAACAAAACGGTTAATAAACCAGGTTTGAAGAGTAATTAGCCGGTTGTTTAATCATCGGCTAGTTGGAGTTGGGAAGGTTAGTCATGGGATTAAAATTGCTAGGGCAATGAGGGGAATTCCAATGAGTGAGGGGCTTAAGAATTGGTCGAAGAAGTTTATAATCATGGTCAATTTCAGGGGTTGGGTTTAGGTTTTTCGGTACTTTCTAAGGTAGGGTTATTGTTGAATGAGTGGTTTATAACTTTGTTGGGTAAGATAGTGAGGAATACAATTCATGAAAATAATAGGATTAAAAATCATGGGTTTGGGTTTAATTGAGGCATGTCATTAAGGGTGGTTGGGAATCACCAATGTTTAGCTTAAAAGGCTAACGCTAGGCCCAGTTTAGCTTCTTAATGAAGCTTCTTCTAGTATTGATGAAGATCAGGCTTCGAAATGTTCTAGGGGAACTGCTTCTACTACGATGGGTATAAAGCTGTGGTTAGCGCCGCAGATTTCTGAACATTGACCATAGTAAACACCTGGGCGTGATACGATAAAGGCAGTTTGGTTAAGTCGTCCTGGGACAGCGTCTATTTTAACACCTAGGGCTGGGACAGCTCAAGAGTGTAAGACGTCTTCTGCTGATACTAGAACTCGAATAGGGGATTCTATAGGAACTACTATGCGGTGGTCTGTTTCTAGTAGGCGAAATTGACCTGGGGTTAGATCTTGGGTTTGGACTATATAGGAGTCAAATCCTAGGTCTTCATAGTCCGTATATTCATAACTTCAGTATCATTGATGTCCTATAGCTTTAATAGTTAGGTGGGGGTCATTAATTTCATCTATAAGATATAGAATTCGTAATGATGGGAGAGCAATTATGATGAGGATAATAGCAGGTAAAATGGTTCAAACGATTTCGATTTCTTGAGAGTCAAGAATATATTTGTTTGTAAGTTTGGTTGTAACTATTGCTGTAATGATATAAAGAACTAAGGTGCTAATTAAGAATACAATTATTAATGTGTGGTCATGAAAATGAATAAGTTCTTCCATGACTGGGGAGGCTGCATCTTGAAATCCTAATTGTGAGGGGTGTGCCATTGTGAAATAAGATACGTGAGGATTTAACTCACAATTTTGCCCTGACAAGGCAGTGTAATGTATTTTACTAGTATCTTATGAAGAAAGTGACAGAGTGGTAATGTGGCTGGCTTGAAACCAGCATATGGGGGTTCGATTCCTTCCTTTCTTGTTAAAGAGAGGGTCGTTGGACTTGGACAAATGCTGGTTCTTCGTAGGTGTGGTAGGGTGGAGGGCAGCCATGTAATCATTCTACATTTGTATGTGGGAGTTCAACGGATAGAACTTCTCGTTTTGAGGCAAACGCTTCTCAAATAATAAATAGGAGTATAATTACAGCAACAAGTGAGATTAAGGAACCAATTGATGAAATTGCATTTCATAGGGTATACGCGTCTGGATAGTCTGAATATCGTCGTGGTATACCTGCAAGGCCTAGGAAGTGTTGAGGGAAAAAAGTTAAATTTACTCCAATAAATATAACTGTGAATTGGATTTTTGTTCAGGTATTGTGGAGGGTAAAACCAGAAATTAGAGGAAATCAGTGAATAAAGCCTGCTATAATAGCAAATACTGCTCCTATTGAAAGGACATAGTGAAAATGGGCTACTACGTAATAGGTGTCATGAAGGACAATATCTAATGAGGAGTTAGCTAATACGATTCCTGTTAGGCCACCTACTGTAAAAAGGAAAATAAAACCTAGAGCTCAGAGTAAAGGAGTATCTCATTTAATAGATCCTCCATGAAGGGTTGCTAATCAGCTGAAGACTTTTACACCTGTGGGAATAGCAATAATTATTGTTGCGGAGGTGAAATAAGCTCGAGTATCAACGTCTATTCCTACTGTAAATATATGATGGGCTCATACAATAAAACCGAGTAGGCCAATTGCTATTATTGCTCAGACCATACCCATATAACCAAATGGTTCTTTTTTACCTGAGTAGTAGGCTACTACGTGAGAGATTATTCCAAAACCAGGTAAAATTAAGATATAGACTTCAGGATGTCCAAAGAATCAGAATAAATGTTGATAAAGGATTGGATCTCCTCCTCCTGCAGGATCAAAGAATGTAGTATTAAGGTTGCGGTCTGTAAGTAATATTGTAATTCCTGCTGCAAGAACTGGAAGTGAAAGGAGAAGTAGAATAGTAGTTACAAGGATAGATCAAACAAATAAGGGTGTTTGATATTGGGAGATAGCTGGGGGTTTTATGTTGATAATAGTTGTGATAAAATTAATTGAGGCTAAGATTGATGAGACACCAGCTAAGTGAAGAGAGAAGATAGCTAGGTCAACGGATGGTCCGGCATGGGCTAAGTTGCTAGCTAATGGGGGGTAAACTGTTCAACCAGTACCTGCCCCAGCTTCTACTCCAGCAGAAGCTAGGAGAAGAAGAAATGATGGTGGAAGAAGCCAAAAGCTTATGTTATTTATTCGTGGGAAGGCTATGTCTGGTGCGCCAATTATTAGAGGAACTAGCCAATTCCCAAAACCACCAATTATAATTGGTATAACCATGAAAAAGATTATTACGAAAGCGTGAGCGGTTACAATTACATTATAAATCTGATCATCTCCTAAGAGAGATCCTGGTTGTCCAAGTTCAGCTCGAATTAAAAGACTTAGGGCAGTACCAACTATTCCTGCTCATGCACCAAAAATCAAGTAAAGGGTGCCAATATCTTTGTGGTTGGTAGAAAATAGTCAACGATTAATTGCCACAGGTAAGATGGCTGAAATAAGTGGCGGATTGTAGCTCCGTTTATAGAGGTCAGAATCCTCTTCTTATCAAAGTCCTGAAGTAGCTGATTACGTTGGATTGCAAATCCAAAGACGGAGGTTAGACCCTCCCGGGGCTTTCTCCCGCCTTTTTTGGAGCGGCGGGAGAAAGTTTAGATAGAAGTTCGCTGGATAAAACGCTTAGCTGTTAACTAAGATTTTACAGGATCAAGGCCTGTCTATCTAGAAGGTTTTAGCTTAATGAAAGCATCTGGGTTGCATTCAGAAGATGTGAGATAAAGTCTTGCAAATCTTAGCAGAAATTAGAGGATTTTCACTTCTACTTAAAGCTTTGAAGGCTTTTGGTCTGTTATTAACCTAAATTTCTATGTGATGAGTATAAAGATTGTGGGTGTTAGAGGGAGGAGGAGAATGGATAGGGTTGCTGAGGTTAATAAAATTAAGGTAGGGTGATTGGGTTTTGTTCGTCATGAGGATAATATGTTAGTAGGGTTAGGGTTTATGGTTAATGTTGTAGCATAACAGAGGCGTAAATAGAAGAATAGACTGAGGAGGGCTATAAGGGCTATAATTGTAGCTGGGATAAATAAATTTTGTTTTGTTAGTTCTTGGAGAATTAATCATTTAGGCATGAAGCCGGAAAGTGGTGGTAAGCCTCCTAGGGAGAGGAGGGTTAATAGGGTAATAGTAGATAGGAGTGGAGATTTTGTTGAGGATGAGGCAATGGAGTTGATTTTGGTTGAATTAAAGTTTTTAAATAGGAGAAAGGTTGTGAGTGTTATAATGATATATAGGATAAGGTTGAGGAGAGTTAGGTTAGGGGCGTAATGTAAAATTGTGATTATTCATCCAAGATTTGCAATTGATGAATATGCTAGGATTTTTCGTAGTTGTGTTTGGTTAAGTCCTCCTCATCCTCCAATGATAGTTGAAAGAATGCCAAGGGATAATAATAGGTTTGGGTTAAGTAGAGGATATAGTTGGAGTAAAATAGCGAAAGGAGCTAGTTTTTGTCAGGTTGATAGGATAAGTCCTGTAGTAAGGTTTAGGCCTTGAAGTACTTCTGGAAGTCAGAAATGTAGTGGTGCAAGGCCAATTTTAAGAGCAAGTGCGATTGTTACTAGTGTAGTAGAGGTTGGGTTAGTTATTTCAGTTAGACTTCATTCGCCGGAAGTTCATGCGTTTGTAATGCTGGCAAAAAGTAGGAGGGCAGAAGCAGTCGCTTGTGTAATGAAGTATTTTGTAGTAGCTTCTACTGCTCGTGGGTGGTGTTGATGGATTATTAAGGGAATAATGGCTAGGGTATTGATTTCAAGACCTATTCATATTAGGAGTCAATGTGATCCAATAAATGTAAGGGTAGTTCCTAAACCTAAGCTTGAAATTAAGATAGCTAATACGGTAGGATTCATTAGTAAAGGAAGGATTTTAACCAACATGGTTGGGGTATGGGCCCAAAAGCTTTGTTAGCTGACTTTACTTAGGGAGTGGTGTAATAGGAAACACGGAGGGTTTTGATCTCTCAAATATAGGTTCGAGTCCTATTTTTCTAGTAGGAAGTGGAGAGATTTTAACTCTCATTATCCACTCTATCAAAGTGGTCCTTTATTCAGGCACATTTCCTTAGGTAGCTGGGGGTAGGCTTGATGTGGCGAGTGGAAGGGCTACGTGTCATAAAATAATTGCTAAGGTAAGGGGTAGGAAGTTTTTTCAGACTAAGTGTATAAGTTGATCATAGCGGAAGCGGGGGTATGATGCTCGAATTCATAGGAAGATGAATGTTAGTAGTGTGGCTTTTATTATAAGGCTTAGTGTTGAGATTTGTGGGAAGAGGGGGTTATAAGAGGTTCCTATGAATAGGATAACTGATAGGGTGTTTATTAGTAAGATGTTAGTATATTCAGCTAAAAAGAATAGGGCAAATGGACCTCCTGCATATTCAGTATTAAATCCGGATACTAATTCGGATTCTCCTTCTGTTAGGTCAAATGGAGCTCGGTTAGTTTCTGCTAGGGTTGAGATATATCATATTAGGGCTAATGGTCAACCTGGGATTAGGAGTCAAATAGTTTCTTGGGCTAAATTAAATGTATGGAGGGTAAATCCTCCAGCAAATACGATTATTGATAGTAGGATGAGGCCTAGGCTTACTTCGTATGAAATAGTTTGTGCTACAGCACGTAATGCCCCTATTAGGGCATATTTTGAATTGGATGCTCATCCGGATCCTAAAATAGTGTAGACAGTAAGACTTGAGATTGCTAAAATAAATAATAGGCCTAGGTTGAGGTTAATAATTGAGTGGGGAAGAGGAAGAGGTATTCATATAAGTAGGGCTAGGGTTAGGGCTATTGTTGGGGTAGCTAGGAATAGGAATGGAGAGGATGCTGATGGGCGGATAGGTTCTTTAATGAATAGTTTTAAACCATCTGCGATGGGTTGAAGAAGACCATAGGGACCAACAATATTGGGGCCTTTACGGAATTGTATATAGCCAAGGATTTTTCGTTCAATTAATGTGAGGAAGGCTGTGGCTAGGAGAATTGGAATAATGTAGGCTAGGGGATTAATTAAATAGAGGAGGATGGGCTGAAGCATAATTGAGGAGAGGATTTGAACCTCTGAATTAAAGAACTTAGGTCTTTTGCATTTACCAGGCTCTGCCACCTCAACAACCCCTTTCTTGGGCATTGGGTGATCTTTTCTTATCTATTTGAGTTTTATTCAATAGGTGAAAAGGGGGCGTACCAATGGTATTGGCCCCACTTTTCCGGTCCTTTCGTACTAGGAAAAGTACGTTCATAGATAGAAACTGACCTGGATTTCTCCGGTCTGAACTCAGATCACGTAGGATTATTAATCGTTGAACAAACGAACCCTTAATAGCGGTTGCACCATTAGGATATCCTGATCCAACATCGAGGTCGTAAACCCTTTCTTCGATAGGGACTCTAAGAGAGGATTGCGCTGTTATCCCTAGGGTAACTAGGTTCATTGATCAGGAAATCCTGGGTCATTTTTCGATAAATATTTTATTATTTAGAATTGTCATTCTAATTTTTAAGTACTTAGTACTCAGTCGATGAGGGGGATTTATTTTTCCCCTCGGTCACCCCAACCAAAAACAGTTAAATTAGAAGTATTGTATATTTTGTTTATATCCTTAGAGGAATAAGGTTACATAATTAATTTAAGTGTTTGAAGCTCCATAGGGTCTTCTCGTCTAATGTTGTTATATTCGCTTCTGCACGAATAGATCAATTTCATTGATTGGAAAATAGAGACAGTTAAACTCTCGTGGTGCCTTTCATACGGGTCTTCATTTAAAAGACAAGTGATTACGCTACCTTTGCACGGTCAAAATACCGCGGCCGTTGAACATTGTCACAGGGCAGGCGGGACCTCTTATGGTTTGGCAAGAGGCGATGTTTTTGGTAAACAGGCGGAGTTTATGTTTGCCGAGTTCCTTTATTTTCTTTAAATCTTTCCTGGTAACACTCCTGTGTAGGGTTAACGGGTGGAAGAATAGGGTTTTCTGGTTGATGTTTAAATAGTATAGTAGCCTCAGTTTGGGGCCGTTTAATTATCAGTGATTTAATTCTTCTGACATACACTTGTGTTAGGAGAGATATATTCTCTTTATTACTCATTTTAGCATAAGTTCTTTTATATTTTTATAAAATAACCCAATAAGTAAGGAGGGTAGTGAGTGGGTATCGGGATTAAGGGTTTGGTTATTGAGCTGGAGCTGCGACGCTTGCTTTACAGGTGGCTGCTTTTAGGCCCACTGAGGGGATTACCTTGGTAATTATGATCATTTCCCATCTTAAAAAGATGTATCTTGGTTTAGAAGGGCTGTACCTCTTCTAAATAACTATTAATTCTTATGAGTTCCTTTGATAAGGAGAGTCTTGTCTAGGTAATTAAAAAATTAATGCAGAATTGAAGTTCTTTTTTTGGGTAACCAGCTATCACTAAACTCGGTAGGCTTTTCACCGCTACTCGGAAGTCTTCCCACTCTTTTGCCACAGAGACGGGTTAGCTCTATAATGCTGCTTCGGAGTAGCTCGTTTAGTTTCGGGAGGATAGACTTAAGATCTTTTTGCCTAGTTTTTCTAGCTAAATCATGATGCAAAAGGTACGAGATGTAATCTCTGCTTTTTAGTACTTTAATAATTTATTTCATTTCTTTTTCAGCTTTCCCTTGCGGTACATAAGCTATTGCGCTGAAGTTATTGTTCTGTCGCCCATACTAAAAGGTTAAGAATGTTTTGGTTAAAAAATTATAGTGTGAATTAGATTTATTAGGTCTAGTTGAAGTTGATATATAGGCTAGCTTTGAGGTTCAAAATGATCCGAGTTGCACGGGTATCTCCTCGGTGTAAGGGAGGTGCTTTGCTAGTTTAGCCACATTTTGATTCCAAGTGCACTTTCCAGTACACTTACCCATGTTACGACTTGCCTCCTCTTGTCGAAGAAGTGTATTTATAAAAAAGTAATTTATTTATTGAGGAGAGTGACGGGCGGTGTGTGCTTATCCCAGAGCCAATTTCAGAAGAGCACTCTAATCTCTTCTTACTGCTAAATCCACCTTTAGGTGTTTTTCAGTTTACCATTCGTGTGTTTTTATAAAAAAATGTAGCCCATTTCTTTCCACTTCATTTGCTACACCTCGACCTGACGTTTTGAAGTTTTATTCATTTTGCTTACTTTTAGCCCTTCACAGGGTGAGCTGACGACGGCGGTATATAGACGGTAATGGCAAGAAGTGGTGAGGTTGAACGGGGGTTATCGGTTATAGAACAGGCTCCTCTAGGTGGGTGTGGGATACCGCCAAGTCCTTTGGGTTTTAAGCTAGCGCTTGTAGTACTCTGGCGAACAATATGGTGAAGTATTGTTTAAGTTTGTGGTTGGGCATAGTAGGGTATCTAATCCTAGTTTGGGTCCCAACTGTCGTGACATCAAGGTTCCTTAAGTTTATAAAGTTACTTTCGTTGTTGTTTATTCCATTCATGGGTGCGTATAACAGCTTTATGAGGTCTGAACTTTAGTAGGTTTGAGGTCATTCTTTAATCACTCTTTACGCCGGGATGTATTAATATGAGTTACTCGTATAACCGCGGTGGCTGGCACGAGATTAACCAACTCTGTTAACTTTAACTGATTCAAGCTTGCGCTTATTAAGTCAATGTTTGTTACTGCTGGGGACCCTTGAGGGTGTGGCTTAGCAAGGTGTCTTGGGCTACGTGTGTGTGCCTGATACCTGCTCCTAATTATTTGATAGAATAATTAGGGCATTCTCACAGGAGGGCTGAAACTTGCATGTATAATTCTAGTTACAATTAATACTAAGGCTAGGACCAAACCTTACATGCTTGCGGAAAAATTTTAATTTTCATATTAGCATCTTCAGTGCCATGCTTTAAAATTAAGCTACACTAGC